TCGAACCCCCTTTACTTGCAAGAGTGCATCTTGGATCTGTCAATTATGTTATGGTCGGAGTCCCACTCACGGCGACCTGGTCGAATTGGGAGAAGCCGTAGGTATTATTGCGGGTCAATCAATTGGGGAACCAGGGACTCAACTAACATTAAGAACTTTTCATACCGGTGGAGTATTCACAGGTGATACTGCCGAACATGTACGAGCTCCTTCTAATGGAAAAATAAAATTCAATGAGGATTTGGTTTATCCCACACGTACCCGTCATGGGCATCCTGCTTTTCTATGTTCTATAGACTTGTATGTAACTATTGAGACTCGGGATATTATCCATAATGTGAATATTCCACCAAAAAGTTTGATTTTAGTTCAAAATGATCAATATGTAGAATCAGAACAAGTGATTGCTGAGATTCGTGCCGGAACGTCTGCTTTTCGTTTTAAAGAGAAGGTACGAAAACATATTTATTCTGAATCAGAGGGAGAAATGCACTGGAGTACCGATGTCCACCATGCATCTGAATATATACATGGTAATGTTCATCTATTACCAAAAACAAGTCATTTATGGATATTAGCAGGAGGTCCGCGCGGATCCAGTATAGTGTCTTTTTCACTCCACAAAGATCAAGATCAAATGAATGTTCATTCTTTTTCTTTCGAAGAAAGATATATCTTTGACCTCTCAATGACTAATCATCGAGTAAGACATAAATTGTTGGATACTTCTGGTAAAAAAGATAGGGAAATTCTTGACTATTCAAGACCTGATCGAATCATATCCAATGGTCATTGGAATTTCATATATCCTTCTATTCTCCAAGAAAATTCTGATTTCTTGGCGAAAAAACGAAGAAATAGATTCATTATCCCATTACAATATGATCAAGAACGAGATAAAGAACTAATGCCCTGTTTTGGTATTTCGATTGAAATACCCATAAATGGTATTTTACGTAGAAATAGTATTCTTGCTTATTTTGATGATCCACGATACAGAAGAAATAGTTCAGGAATTACTAAATATGGGACCATAGAGGTAGATTCAATCATAAAAAAAGAGGATTTGATTGAGTATCGAGGAGCAAAAGAATTTAGTCCGAAATACCAGAAAGTAGATCGGTTTTTTTTCATTCTCGAAGAAGTGCATATCTTACCCGGATCTTCGTTCATAATGGTCCGGAACAATAGTATCATTGGAGTAGATACACAACTCGCTTTAAATACAAGAAGCCGGGTAAGCGGATTAGTCCGAGTGGAGAGAAAAAAAAAAAGTATTGAACTGAAAATCTTTTCTGGAGATATTCATTTTCCTGGAGAAACAGATAAGATATCCAGGCACAGCGGCATTTTGATACCACCAGAGACGGAAAAAAAAAATTCTAAGAAATCAAAAAAATTGAAAAATTGGATCTATGTCCAACGGATCACACCCACCAAGAAAAAGTATTTTGTTTCGGTTCGGTCCGTAGTCACATATGAAATAGCTGATGGGATAAATTTAGCAACACTTTTCCCTCGGGATCTCTTGCAGGAAAAGGATAATGTCCAACTTAGAGTTGTCAATTATATCCTTTATGGAAATGGCAAGTCAATTCGAGGAATTTATCACACAAGTATTCAATTAGTTCGGACTTGCTTAGTATTGAATTGGGACCAAGAAAAAAATGGTTCTATAGAAGAGGTTCATGCTTCCTTTGTTGAGGTAAGGACAAATGATCTGATTCGCGATTTCATAAGAATTGAGTTAGTCAAGTCCACTTTTTCGTATACCGGAAAAAGGTATGATAGGGCAAGTTCCGTATTGATTTCCGATAATGGATTAGATCGCACCAATATCAATACTTTTTATTCCAAGGCGAAGATTCAATCACTTACCCAACATCAAGGAACTATTGGTATTGGTACGTTGTTGAATCGAAATAAGGAATGCCAATCTTTGATAATTTTGTCATCATCCAATTGTTCTCGAATTGGTCCATTCAATGGCTCGAAATATAACAATGTGACAAAAGAATCAGATCCCATAATCCAAATTAGGGATTTGCTGGGTCCCTTAGGGACTATTGTCCCTAAAATAGCGAATTTTTTTTCATCTTACTATTTAATAACTCATAATCATATCTTGTTAAAGAAATATTTGCTACTTGACAATTTTAAACAGACTTTCAAAGTACTTAAATACTGTTTAATAGATGAAAATAGGAGGATTTATAATCCCGATCCATGCGGTAACATAATTTTGAATCCATTCCATTTGAATTGGTGCTTTCTCCATCACGATTATTGTGAAGAGACATCTACAATAATTAGCCTTGGACAATTTATTTGTGAAAATGTATGTCTATTCAAATACGAATCACACGTAAAAAAATCTGGTCAAATTTTAATTGTTCATGTTGACTCCTTAGTTATAAGATCAGCTAAACCCTATTTGGCCACTCCAGGAGCAACTGTTCATAGCCATTATGGAGAAATCCTTTACGAAGGAGATACATTAGTTACATTTATATATGAAAAATCGAGATCTGGTGACATAACGCAAGGTCTTCCAAAAGTGGAACAAATCTTAGAAGTGCGTTCGATTGATTCAATATCGATGAACCTAGAAAGGAGAGTTGAAGGTTGGAACGAACGTATACAAAGAATTCTTGGAATCCCCTGGGGATTCTTGATTGGAGCTGAGCTAACCATAGCCCAAAGTCGTATCTCTTTGGTTAATAAGATCCAAAAGGTTTATCGATCCCAGGGGGTACAGATCCATAATAGACATATAGAAATTATTGTACGTCAAGTAACATCAAAAGTGTTGGTTTCAGAAGATGGAATGTCTAATGTTTTTTTACCTGGAGAATTAATCGGCTTTTTGCGAGCGGAACGAGCAGGGCGTGCTTTGGACGAAGCGATCTGTTATCGGGCAATCTTATTGGGAATAACGAGGGCATCTCTAAATACTCAAAGTTTCATATCCGAAGCAAGTTTTCAAGAAACCGCTCGAGTTTTAGCAAAAGCTGCTCTACGAGGTCGTATTGATTGGTTGAAAGGCCTGAAAGAGAACGTTGTTCTGGGGGGGATTATACCTGTTGGTACCGGATTCCAAAAATTAGTACATCCTTCAAGGCAAGACAAGAACATTCATTTGGAAATAAAAAAAAAGAATCTATTCGAGTTGGAAATAAGAGATATTTTGTTACACCATAGAGAATTATTTTGTTCTTACGTCCAAAACAATTTCCATGAGACAAATTTCCATGAGACATCAGAACAATCATTTACGCGATTTAATGATTCCTAAGAGCAGATTCTTTCCTTTCACTTTAACTATCTTTCAATTATCTGGTCCGATTATTGATTTGGTAAAAAATAATAAAAAATAAAATAAGTAATTAAATTGGTAATAAATAAAATAAGTAATTAAAAGAAATTAATGGTTTGGGTCGTGTATCAACGGTCAATCCCCCGTAGAAGGTTCCATCGGAACAATTATTTATTTCAGGGTACCTCGTCTCTTTGTTAAAAAAAAGGAAGTCTGGGGAAAAATGACAAGAAGATATTGGAACATCAATTTGGAAGAGATGATGGAAGCAGGAGTTCATTTTGGTCATGGTACTAAGAAATGGAATCCTAGAATGGCCCCTTACATCTCTGCAAAGCGTAAAGGTATTCATATTACAAATCTCACTAGAACTGCTCGTTTTTTATCAGAAACCTGTGATTTAGTTTTTGATGCAGCAAGTAGGGGAAAAAACTTCTTAATCGTTGGTACAAAAAATAAAGCAGCGGATTCAGTAGCATCAGCTGCAATAAGGGCTCGGTGTCATTATGTTAATAAAAAATGGCTTGGTGGTATGTTAACGAATTGGTCCACTACGGAAACGAGACTTCACAAGTTCAGGGACTTAAGAGCAGAACAAAAGATGGGGAAACTCAACTGTCTCTCCAAAAGAGATGCAGCAATGTTGAAGAGAAAATTATCTACCTTGCAAACATATCTCGGTGGGATCAAATATATGACGGGGTTGCCTGATATTGTGATCATCGTTGATCAGCAAGAAGAATATACGGCTCTTCGAGAATGTGTCATTTTGGGGATTCCGACAATTTGTTTAATCGATACAAATTGTGACCCAGATCTCGCAGATATTTCGATTCCAGCAAACGATGACGCTATAGCTTCAATCCGATTGATTCTTAACAAATTAGTATCTGCAATTTGTGAGGGTCGTTCTAGCTATATAAGAAATCGTTGATTATCATTAAGAATAATATTAAGAATAATAAGATTAGTTAATTATTTGGCAACTCCATAGATTTATTGGATCGGTTACTATTTTTGAATTTTTAAAAAGAGATAAAAAAAGTACTGGGGATATTGATATTATGTTATGATGTTATGTAATTTCTTGGTATCGTAAATAAAATATACGATTAATGATTCAAGTTAGTGAGTTGATAAATAGATGGTTGAATCAAAATAATTCCTTTTTTGAAGTTCAATTTCTGTCAGAGGACAATATGAATGTTATACCATGTTCCATTAAAACACTCAAAGGGTTATACGATATATCGGGTGTAGAAGTAGGCCAACATTTCTATTGGCAAATAGGAGGTTTACAAATCCATGCCCAAGTACTTATCACTTCTTGGGTCGTAATTGCTATCTTATTAGGTTCAGTCATCATAGCTGTTCGGAATCCACAAACCATTCCGACCGACGGTCAGAATTTCTTCGAATATGTCCTTGAATTTATTCGAGATTTGAGCAAAACTCAGATTGGAGAAGAATATGGTCCTTGGGTTCCCTTTATTGGAACTATGTTCTTATTTATTTTTGTTTCTAACTGGTCAGGTGCTCTTTTACCTTGGAAAATCATACAATTACCTCATGGGGAGTTAGCTGCGCCTACGAATGATATAAATACTACTGTTGCTTTAGCTTTACCCACGTCAGCGGCATATTTTTATGCGGGTCTTAGCAAAAAAGGATTGGGTTATTTCGGGAAATACATTCAACCAACCCCAATACTTTTACCAATTAACATCCTAGAAGATTTCACAAAACCTTTATCTCTTAGTTTTCGACTTTTCGGGAATATATTGGCTGATGAATTAGTAGTTGTTGTTCTTGTTTCTTTAGTCCCTTCAGTAGTTCCTATACCTGTTATGCTTCTTGGATTATTTACAAGTGGTATTCAAGCTCTTATTTTTGCAACGTTAGCCGCGGCTTATATAGGTGAATCCATGGAGGGTCATCATTGACTAGTTTTCGAAATAGTCTTTTTTAAGCTTATCCCAATTCATGCATGATTCAAGATAATCCACTTGGTTGGGGAACATAATAGATACAAATACAAATATGTATGAATATACGACCTAGAGTCGTAGGAAAAAAGATAGACGATATTGCGGAATTGTAAAAAAAAAAGATGGGTTGGGGGGGTCACACTAGATGTATGTAATCTCTATAAGTCCAGCCCCTGTGTCTGTTTCGAGGAATGATTCTAGAATCCGATTCAATATAGAATGTGGGTGGTTTACGTTATGGAAGAAACAAATGTATATGTGATATTAGATATTTACTAGTTATATAGGACTATTCCTAATATATATATATATATATTATTATATACACTATATATATATATATTATTGATTGATTTGATTGCGGTTCACTGCATTTATATAGTTCCAATATAAGTCCTTCTGTTTCGTCTGTGATTGTGGATTGAATGAAATGCAAAAAAGAGATGAACTCAAGGATAGTATCTAGAAGAAAAAAGAAAGGAAAGAAGAATTGAATGAAAGAATGGTTCGAAACAAAGAAATGCAATAACTAGAACCGTATACATATATATGTATTTACAAAAACTCCATTATGGGTAGAAACTCAAAATGAGATATCGAAATAGTTCTGACGATTCAGTAATATTATCATTTCAATTCGGAGTTTTTAGTTATTTCGACCCGATAGATCTTAATCAGATAGATCTTAATGATAAAATCTTAATGAAAAAAAAATGATAAAAAAAATGAAGTAAAAATTCATTGGTTGATTGTATCATTAACCATTTTTTTTTGGTGCGAGGAACTTACCATGAATCCACTGATTTCTGCCGCTTCCGTTATTGCTGCTGGATTGGCCGTAGGGCTTGCTTCTATTGGACCTGGAGTTGGTCAAGGTACTGCTGCAGGTCAAGCTGTAGAAGGTATTGCGAGACAACCAGAAGCAGAGGGTAAAATACGAGGTACTTTATTGCTTAGTCTAGCTTTTATGGAAGCTTTAACAATTTATGGACTGGTCGTGGCGTTAGCGCTTTTGTTTGCGAATCCTTTTGTTTAATCCTAGAAATGTAAAAAAGTACCTTACATACTATACTTTTTTTCTTATTTTTTTAATTTAACTCGCTATACTTTTTTCTTATTTTATTAACTCAGAATTGCTGTTTGCTTCTTCTAATTATATCAACGCTTTACTCCTACAATTATTTATTTGTTGAGACAATACCCCAGGAAAGGAAGGACTGTTTTGAGGATGAGTAATTACTGGATCCGCTCGTTTTCTTCCTTCGCGTACTTAGTTTAGTACAATGGAAACCTTTTTTTTACTTTTTTTAGGAATCCGTTTCAACAAACGAGATATTTCACAATTGACATGAGACCCAAGACTTAACCTAATAAGTATTTTATTGGATTGGAAACTTCAAGTAAGAAATTTCAAAATTATCAAATTAAATTGCTAGATTTAATCTACTCCCATTAAAAAAAAAAAATGGAAATAAAATTTATATAAAAAAAAGAAATCGATCAAAAAAGGGACGACGAAGTGATACAAAAAGAACTCTGTTCTTTGTTAGTCCTATCTATAAGAGGAGAGCATATGAAAAATGTAACCGATTCTTTCCTTTCCTTGGGTCACTGGCCATCCGCCGGGAGTTTCGGGTTTAATACCGATATTTTAGCAACAAATCCAATAAATCTAAGTGTAGTGCTTGGTGTATTGATTTTTTTTGGAAAGGGAGTGTGTGCGAGTTGTGTATTTCAAAAATAGGTTGGATCCATCCGACTGCACTTTATTTATGGTATTTTATTCATTTTATAGGATAAATAGGAAAAAAAGTGAACGATCTCAACGAATTATTTCTGAATAAATTAAGAAATCATATGTAAGAACCATAGCATTTCGTGACTTATTGGTAAATTTGATTCTCTATCAACCAATAATGTGAGACCATTAACATGGTTAAAGCTAAACTGTTTGAAGTCCAGGCAAAACATGGTACTCTTTCTACCGGTACTAACGTACCGAAATGGTTTAAAAATGAATAGTTGGTAATTTATCTGATATAGAACACTCATATCGATAAAATGATTTGAACCATTTATTAAAAAAATGGGCATCTTGCTCTTTTTTTTTCCAATGCTGAATCGACGACCTACGTAAAAAAAAAATAGGAATTTTTGGATTTGAAGAAAAAAAGGAAATAAAAAAAAATATAGAAA